AAGTTCCATATTATATAGAAATATGTTATGGAGCCAATGTTTTTTCTTTGAATCTCATTTGATTTAGGTATTTCGTGTTTGTTTGACTCTAATGAAAAATTGGAAATCGATGTAACAATTGAGGCAGGGGTGATTTATCCTATCCCTTTTATTCATATTCACTTTATGACAAGAGTCGATTATTGAAATATTACTCAACCCCATGTTAAACCAAATACATATCAATCATATAATATAATCATATAAAATGAGGAAATGTTTAGCTTATATGGTGTATGTATCGTTCTATTTCAATGACAATAATTTTGGGGTTTTTGTGAAAAAGATTTGTAATCCTTCCATTTTTGAAACTGAAATTATAGATATTCTATATTATAGAATATCTATAACAGTGACAACTGTTCAGTCTATCTGATAGATACGAAAACCCTTCCCTATTTTTTTCGATTTTGATTTTCGTAATCAGATGAAAAGAATAAAGATTCAAATCTTAACTTACATCATTTTTTTATACATCTCATGAAAAAAAAATGGATTTCTTTCTTCTTTTCTTTGATCTATTGAAAATAGAAATTTTCAATTAAATCAAATTTAATAATGATGTCTAAATAGGAAACTTTTTGAATTTCAATTAGAAAGATTTTTTTTTTAATAAATATTTTTAATGATTCCTTGTACGTGGAATCATTGAAAAAGTAGGAAATCGTTTAATCTATCCTATTGAGTCACTTGAAGATGCAGATTCAAAAAGTTATTCGTTTCTCTATTTCTTTCTATTATATATATATTATTTATATATTATTATATTATTTATGTATGTTTATGTTAAAAAATATGTTAAAAATGCTGCCTTGCTAAGACTTTTTCAGAAAAATCGTTCCACATATCATATATTCATATATAGAAGAAAAAGTCTAGATTACGATGTCTATGGACAGCTGAACCAATGACTATTCATGATTCCATAATTGAATCAATTCCATACCGGTTCCAAATTAGAGGAATGTTATGGTAAAACTTCGTTTGAAACGATGTGGTAGAAAGCAACGTGCGACTTGAAGGACACGATCCGTTGTGGATTTTTACATCCACCATTTTCGATTTGTCTAGGAATGAGGGTGCTCTTGGCTCGACATTGTTTGTTCTGTTACACTTGAACCCTTCGTTTTTTGTTGGGTTGTAAATAGTTCACGATGGAGCTCGAATAGAAAGTATTAATTCATTTCTCGGGGGCAAGGATCTAGGGTTAATGCCAATCAATTGGGACAACTTCGTAAATATATGGAACATATATAGAAATCGAAAGGATCCAATTCGAGCAAGTTTCCAATTCAAAAGCAAAACTAGTTGAAATTGATCCAAATTTTTCGATTCAAAGTGTATCACGCAGGAATCAACTGTCCATAGGATTCTTTGATAGAAAGAAATCAAAAAAGGGTATGTTGCTGCCATTTTGAAAGGATTAAGAAGCACCGAAGTAATGTCTAAACCCAATGATTAAAAATAAGGATAAAGGATCTAAGAACAAGGAAACACCTTTTTAATTGTCTCGATAGTCTCAATAACTGGATCAGACTAAAGAATCCAAATAGAATTTGAAATAGTTTAAACGAGACAAACAAAAGGGAGTAAAGACTACTCAATAAATGAAATTGACTAAAGATTTTTCCTTTGAGCTATTTGAGAGTTATCTAACTTGAGTTATGAGTACGAATGGTTTCTTTTTCATTTTCAGGAAGAAAAAAAGACTGAAATCATAGTCTAATTGATTTTATAGGCCCATTTGTCATTTAATTTATTAGAATTGCATACATAGACAAAACTTCGAATCAAATCATTTTTTCTTGAGCCGTACGAGGAGAAAACTTCCTATACGGTTCTAGGGGGGGTATTGTTCATCTACATCTATCCCAATGAGCCGTCTATCGAATCGTTGCAATTGATGTTCGATCCCGAAGAGAAGGAAAAGATCTTAGAAAAGTGGGCTTTTATGATCCAATGAAGAATCAAACTTATTTAAACGTTCCTGTTATTCTATATTTCCTTGAAAAAGGTGCTCAACCCACAGGAACTGTTCAGAATCTTTTAAAGAAAGCGGAAGTTTTTAAGGAACTTCCGTCTAATCAAATGAAATTCAATTAAAGAAATACCGGGGGGGGGTAGCGACTTGTATATAACTTTGTCTAATTTTTCTCTACTTGTTTTTTTTGATCCCCCCCCTTTTTTTTTCTGCTGTATTCGTATTTATTTATCATTGTTTCCGTCGAATCCGATGGTCTAGAACGACAAAACCTTAGTTTATTGATCTTATAAGTATAAAATTCGGACATTTCCTTTAATTGTGTGGTTTTCATTGGAACTCGACTAACCAACAATGAATCCACTTTGCTTATTCCACTTAGATTGATGAAATACATTATGGACTAAAAAATCCGATATTTTTTTTGAATTCTTCCGTTTATACTTTTTCTATCTATGTAGATTAGATATGTTTTGAATA